AAATTCGGAATAACTGTTCCTTTTATTGAAATAAAGAGGGCTGGAGGAGGAAGCTTTTGGTCTAATGAGTTCGATAAATACGAGAACTTTTGCCTGAAGTCCTCTGCGAAAGAGGCACTCGAAAAATGCGAACCGATTTTCTATGAGACCAGGAAAATTTTAGAGTTGAGTAGTTTGGCAATGGAAGTGCCTACAGATTTCGTTTTGATTTTGAAATTAATGAAAAATTTGATCAAATTATCAATATTTTTCGATGAAACTATTTTCCTGCGGTACATACTTATCAATGGAGAATTTATTTTATTCGCTCGAATTGAGCACGATCACAATTGGCAAAGGGTTCCAGTATCTTTGATAGAGAGCCTAATAGACAATTTTATGCTGCCCACCTTGAACGATATAATTCACTTTCTAAGTCTTTTTGAAGAAAAACCATATTCCGGTTTCATGAAACAGTCGATGAAAGATCTCTTTCAAGAAGATATGAAGTTTCAGGTGTCTGTTCTCTTAGAAATCGTCCAAGAACGTCATAAACAACTGACTTCATTTTTTATAAAGGGTCAGTTAGAACAAAGAATAAGCAGTATGATCGAGAAATCACGAAAACTCATTTTGATCCTGAAGAGGATCGAAATGAAGATGGAAAGGTTGTAATGTAAGAGTGTAGGGGGGCCCCCCTACACTTTATTCTATTGGAATAATGGGTTTCATTAACAAAAAGACCTCGCATTTTTTTTTTGCTCAAGCGTTTGATTCGCCCGTTTAATTTACTTGCTTTTTGTTTCAATTTCATTGATTTTTGATTCGGATGGTATGTATACATCCTTTGTTGAAAGTTTGTTTCATCTATATTTCTATTTTCTTCGGGTTGCTAACTCAACGGTAGAGTACTCGGCTTTTAAGTGCGGCTCGAATCTTTTACCCATTTTGATGAAGTGAGGGATTCGTCCATACCATTGGTAAAGTTTGGAAGACCGCGACTGATCCTGAAAGGGAATAAATGGAAAAAATAGCATGTCGTATCAATGGAGAGTTCTGAGGATATTTGATTCTTATCGGATTAGTACAAAACCTTGTTCTTGGAACCGAACAAAATCAAGTTGGGTCGAATGCATAAATGGATAGAGGCCCTACGGCTTCAATTAATTATCAGAAAGAAAAAGCAACCAGCTTCTATTCTTAATTTGAATAATTTCCCGATCTAATTAGACGTTAAAAATGGATTAGTGCCTGATACGGGAAGGAGTTTTCCCCCATGAGTGGATTCTCTATTTTTTGAATGAATCCTAACTATCGGCATTCTCTATTATGGAATGGAGATTTGTGTGTAAAAGAAGCAGTATATTGATAAAGAAAGTTTTTTCCGAAATCAAAAGAGCGATTAGTTTTCGAAAATAAAAGATTTCGAACCATCTTTCTATCCTATATTAGAAACAAATGAAATGAATGGAAAAAGAGAGGGTAGAGAATCTGTTGATAAGTTTCCCTGTCTCCGAGGTCTCTAGTCTTCCTAGAAGGTCTTGTTTTGACTGTATCGCACTATGTATCATTTGAGAACCCCCAAAATCTTCTACCTTTGATGCAAATGAAATTTCAAATGGACGAAATCCAACGATATTTACAGCTCGACAGATCTCTACAATACGACTTCCTATATCCACTTATCTTTCAGGAGTATATTTATGCATTTTCTCATGATCGTGCTTTCAGTAGATCCATTTTGTCGGAGAATACGATTTATGACAATAAATCCAGTTTACTGATTGTAAAGCGTTTAATTACTCGAATGCATCAACAGAATCATTTTCTTATTTCTCCTAAGGATTCTGATCCTAACCCAAATTTATTTGGGGCGCACAACAAGAATTTGTCTTTTCAAATCATATCAGAGGGGTTTACTTGTATTGTGGAAATTCCATTTTCTCTACGATTCATATCTTGTCTAAAAGGGAAAAAGAGAGTCAAATCTCAGAATTTACAAGCAATTCATTCCATATTTCCCTTTTTAGAAGACAATTTTGCACATTTCAATTTTGTCTTAGATATCGGAATATCCCACCCTGTCCATATGGAAATCTTGGTTCAAATTCTTCGCTATTGGGTCAAAGATGCCTCTTCTTTGCATTTATTACGATTCTTTCTCAACGAGTATTGTAATTGGAATCGTCTTAGTACTCGAAAGAAAGCCAGTTCCTCTTTTTCAAAAAGAAATCAAAGATTATTATTATTCTTATATAATGCTCACGTATGTGAATATGAATCCCTTTTCGTCTTTCTACGGAACCAATCTTCTCATTTACGATCAACATCTTCTGGAGTTCTTCTTGAAAGAATCTATTTCTATGGAAAAATAGAACGTCTTGTGAATGTCTTTGGTAAGGTTAAGGATTTTCAAGCGAACCTATGGTTGGTCAAGGAACCTTGCATGCAGTATATTAGGTATCAAAGAAAATCCATTCTGGCTTCAAAAGGGACGTCTCTTTTCATGAATAAATGGCAA